TCTCTGAGAGTTGTTTCATGGATCCGAAAGAAAGTACTTGGGTTCTCCCAATAACTAAAAAGTGTATCATGCCTGAATCTAACCGGGGTTCGCGGTGGTGGAGGAACCGGGTCGGAAAAAAGAGGGATTCTAGTTGTAAGATAGCTAATGAAACCGTAGCTGGAATTGGGATCTCATTCAAAGAGAAAGATATCAAATATCCGGAGTCTCTTTTTGTATCTTATATGGATGATCCGATCCGTAAGGACCATGATTGGGAATTGTTTGATCGTCTTTCTCCGAGAAAGAAGCGAAACATAATCAACTTGAATTCGGGACAGCTATTCGAAATCTTAGTGAAACACTGGCTTTGTTATCTCATGTCTTCTTTTCGTGAAAAAAGACCAATTGAAGTGGAGGGTTTCTTCAAACAACAAGGAGCTGGGTCAACTATTCAATCAAATGATATTGAGCATGTTTCCCATCTCTTCTCGAGAAACAAGTGGGGTATTTCTTTGCAAAATTGTGCTCAATTTCATATGTGGCACTTCCGCCAAGATCTCTTCGTTAGTTGGGAGAAGAATCCACACGAATCAGATTTTTTTAGGAACGTATCGAGAGAGAATTGGATTTGGTTAGACAATGTGTGGTTGGTAAACAAGGATCGGTTTTTTAGCTTTTTTAGCAAGGTACGGAATGTATCGTCAAATATGCAATATGATTCCACAAGATCTATTTTCGTTCAAGTAACGGATTCTAGCCAATTGAAAGGATCTTCTGATCAATCCAGAGATCATTTCGATTCCATTAGTAATGAGGATTCGGAATATCACACATTGATCAATCAAAGAGAGATTCAACAACTAAAAGAAACATCGATTCTTTGGGATCCTTCCTTTCTTCAAACGGAACGAACAGAGATAGAATCAGACCGATTCCCGAAACGACTTTCTGGATATTCCTCAATGTCCCGGCTATTCACGGAACGTGAGAAGCAGATGATTATTCATCTGCTTCCGGAAGAAACCGAAGAATTTCTTGGTAATCCTACAAGATCAATTCGTTCTTTTTTCTCTGACAGATGGTCAGAACTTCATCTGGGTTCGAATCCTACTGAGAGGTCCACTAGAGATCAGAAATTGTTGAAGAAACAACAAGATGTTTCTTTTGTCCCTTCCAGGCGATCGGAAAATAAAGAAATGGTTGATATATTCAAGATAATTACGTATTTACAAAATACCGTCTCAATTCATCCTATTTCATCAGATCCGGGATGTGATATGGTTCCGAAGGATGAACCGGATATGGACAGTTCCAATAAGATTTCATTCTTGAACCAAAATCCATTTTTTGATTTATTTCATCTATTCCATGACCGGAACAGGGGAGGATACGCGTTGCACCACGATTTTGAATCAGAAGAGAGATTTCAAGAAATGGCAGATCTATTGACTCTATCACTAACCGAGCCGGATCTGGTGTATCATAAGGGATTTGCCTTTTCTATTAATTCCTACGGATTGGATAAAAAAAAATTCTTGAATGAGGTATTCAACTCCAGGGATGAATCGAAAAAGAAATCTTTATTGGTTCTATCTCCTATTTTTTATGAAGAGAATGAATCTTTTTATCGAAGGATCGGAAAAAAATGGGTCGGGATCTCCTGCGGGAATGCTTTGGAAGATCCAAAACCAAAAAGAGTGGTATTTGCTAGCAACAACATAATGAAGGCAGTCAATCAATATAGATTGATCCAAAATCTGATTCAAATCCAATATAGCATCCATGGGTATATAAGAAATGTATCGAATCGATTCTTTTTAATGAATAGATCCGATCGCAACTTCGAATATGGAATTCAAAGGGATCAAATAGGAAATGATACTCTGAATCATAGAACTATAATGAAATATATGATCAACCAACATTTATCGAATTTGAAAAAGAGTCAGAAGAAGTGGTTCGATCCTCTTATTTCTCGAACCGAGAGGTCCATGAATCGGGATCCTGATGCATATAGATACAAATGGTCCAATGGTAGCAAGAATTTCCAGGAACATTTGGAACATTTCGTTTCTGAGCGGAAGAGCCGTTTTCAAGTAGTGTTCAATCGATTACGTATTAATCAATATTCGATTGATTGGTCCGAGGTTATCGACAAACAAGATCTTTCTAAGTCACTTCGTTTCTTTTTGTCCAAGTCGCTTCTCTTTTTGTCCAAGTCGCTTCTCTTTTTGTCTAAGTCACTTCCTTTTTTCTTTGTGAGTATTGGGAATATCCCCATTCATAGGTCCGAGATCCACATCTATGAATTGAAGGGTCCGAATGATCAACTCGGCAATCAGTTGTTAGAATCAATAGGTGTTCAAATCGTTCATTTGAATAAATTGAAACCCTTCTTATTGGATGATCATGATACTTCCAAAAAATCGAAATTATTGATCAATGGAGGAACAATACCACCATTTTTGTTCAATAAGATACCGAAGTGGATGATTGACTCATTCCATACTAGAAAAAA